TTTTTTGTCCATCCTGTATTCTATTGTATGAACCTTATTTGTTTCAATTCGAAAACATTCTATCATCGATGTATCCACAATTCAATATGGATAGATGTATCCCACATATATCTATGCCTTTCCTCCTCCTTCATTTTGACAGCACGATCTTGAATACTAGAAGGATCAATACGATATTAACATTTCGTTGCGTGAAATTTATATTAGATTATTAGATTATAGTATTACTTATAAGTATAGTTTTTCTAGTTCTATTAGAATTAGAATGATACCATTTGAATTCTAATAAATGAATTATTCAAATTATTCATAATCATAATATGATATGATTTATATGATATGATTTGAATTTTCGTATCATAAAATGATCATAATATGATTGAATTTCAGATTTGATTTCTTATATTGATTTTCTATTTCAAAAATTATTCTATGATATTAATCATATCATCAATATGAAGATTCATAGAAAATCAAAATTTAAAGAAAAAAAGAAATAAAAATAAATAAAATATATAAAATAAATAATAAGAATATTAATCTTGATCATAATAATAATAATAAAAAAGAAAAATCACTAGGTAATAGCTAAGATCCGGGAATTTAATGTATTCCTATACATTATTGTTATTTTAATAATATTTATGTTAGTATTAGCCTGCTTAGCTCAGAGGTTAGAGCATCGCATTTGTAATGCGATGGTCATCGGTTCGATTCCGATAGCTGGCTCTTTTTTCCTATGGATTTCTTTCGTTCCATAATTGAAAGTCTCTATTCCCCATTTTCTAAATGTTGGGTCACCGATCTATTATGTCACGGTAACTTGCAGCTATAGTTATGAATAAGAAAAGTTGCTTAGAGCAATTCGATTTCTACAGAAAAAATTGGAAAACGTAGTTTTCACCTGAACTGACTATATATTATATATATTTATTTATATAGTATATAGAAAAATCCGGATATTGATAAAATTTAGTTCATTCTTTTTTGTAGTACTTCAGTAGATTGAGCTTTGCTTATCTTTTATTTTAGTTTTTTAGTTCATAGTTCAGTCTTAATTTAGATTTCTTTTGTAAAATAAAATTGAATCAAAAAGGGAGCTTTTATATGTCTCGTTACCGAGGACCTCGTTTCAAAAAGATACGCCGTCTGGGGGCTTTACCGGGATTAACTAGTAAAAGACCCCGATACGGAGGTGATCTTAAAACCCAATTGCGCTCTGCAAAAAAATCGCAATATCGTATTCGTTTAGAAGAGAAACAGAAATTGCGTTTTCATTATGGTTTGACAGAGCGACAATTACTTAAATATGTGTATATTGCTGGAAAAGCCAAAGGGTCAACAGGCCGGGTTTTACTACAACTCCTTGAGATGCGCTTGGATAACATCCTCTTTCGATTAGGTATGGCTTCGACTATTCCTGGAGCCAGACAATTAGTTAACCATAAACATATTTTAGTTAATGGTGGTATAGTGGATATACCAAGTTATCGTTGCAAACCCAAAGATATTATTACTACGAAAGATAAAGAAAAATCGAGAGCTCTGATTCAAAATTATCTTCGTTCATCCCCCCGCGGAGAATTGCCAAACCATTTGACTATTGATTCCTTACAATATAAAGGATTTGTAAATCAAATGATAGATAGTAAATGGATCGGTTTGAAAATAAATGAGTTGTTAGTCGTAGAATATTATTCTCGTCAGACTTGATTCTAACGAAAATAAAAAACAAGGTTCATAAAATATAATTTGGAATCCTTTCACTGAAGTAAATAGAGTACTTTGTCTTATTCACGTATTACAACTGGATCGGCAGTAGTATTCTTTTTCTTCTTTCCGATACGATATTTGTATATTACGTATAATGTATAATAATAATAGGAATGGAATTTGGGATAGAAAATCTCTATTAAATAAGGATTTTTTTTTTTTAGAATGATGATATCAATTCTTATTTGATACATTGTGGACGATAACGTTGATGAATTAAAAGAAACGGAGAGAGAGGGATTCGAACCCTCGGTACAAATAATTCGTACAACGGATTAGCAATCCGACACTTTAGTCCACTCAGCCATCTCTCCCCTATTTTAAATGGGGAAATTTCTTATGTGATGTTAGATGTGAAGTCAAGATTAAGAAAATTTCTCATTTCTTTTTTATTTTATTGATTTTTTTAGGTTCCTTCTTCTAAGTTTGTAAGATTCTAAGATTGACTAATCTAAAGGATTAAGGAAGAGATAAAAAAAAAAATGAGAAAAAAAAAAAGAAATAAAATAAAGAAATTTAAGTATAAAATATACTATTAAAATTAAATGATATAAGAACATATACTTCATTCGTCTAATTTTTAAGACATTCGAAATTTTTACAATAGATCAAAATCTAATAACTAAGAAGAATATAGAAAAAAAAAGAAAAGTGTAAAAAAAGATGCATAAGAAAAAAAAAGATGAAGTGTCAGATGTCTACGAATTTGATCAGTAATTCCATTTTA